CAATCTTGGCATGAATTGCTAAAGATCCAATAAGTCCAACATTGATTCCTTCAGATGTGTCAATGGGGCAAATGCGCCCATAGTGACTGGGGTAGATATCTCGTATTCGAAAACTAGCAGTTCGTCCTGTTAACCCTCCAGGACCCAAATAACTCGATTTTCTCCCATGAACTATTTGTGTCAATGGATTAGTTCGATCCAAAACTTGAGATAATGGGTGTAATCCAAAAAAAGATTCATAAGTGGTTGTTAATGGAGTTGAAGTTACCAAATTTTGAGGGGTTGGTATCAATTTATGCCTAATTGCTCCACATATAGTCCCCCTAACCACATTTTCTAAACGAATCAGGGCTAATCCGAATTGATCTTGTAAGAGATTCGCTACAGAACGAATACGTTTATTTTTTAAATGATTCATATCGTCAAGCGTACCCATTCCAAATTTCATTTCAATCAAACGATCTGTAGCTGCCAATATATCTCTCGGTAACAAAAATGTATTGGTATGAGGTATATCAAGATTCAGTCTCCGGTTCATATTTAATCGACCAATCCTTCCTAATTCACATCTTTGTTGAAAGAATTTCTTTTGTAATTCCTTACATAAGGATTCAGAAAATACTGGATCGCCCCCTACACAAGTAAATTGTTGATAAAACTCCAAAATGGCATTTTCCTTTGATCCAATTTTTTTTTTTTCCTTATCATTCAGGAAAGCTAAGAAAATCTCAGGGTAACACACATTCTCTAAAATTTGTCGTAGATTCAAACCCATAGCTGATGATAGAACTAGAATAGATATTTTCTGTTTCCTACTCATGCGGGCCCATATCCTTGCTTTTCTATCAATCTCTAATTCTATTCTCCCCCCCCAATCTGATATTATAGTCCCAATATAGACCGAAATTCCGTTATGATCCAATTCTGAGCGGTAAAAAATACCGGGGCTTTGCAATATTTGATTGATTACAATTCGGTATATTCCATTTATTAGAAAAGTTCCTAGGGAATTCATTAAAGGAATGTTTCCAATAAAAATTTTTTGTTCTTGTATATCCCTACTGTTTTTCCAAATTAATCCCGCGGATACATATAATTCAGAAGAATATGTAAGTGATTCATATACAGCATCTCCTTCTTTTATCAATGGTTCGACTAATTGATATGTTTCCACAAATAATTGAAATTCAATTTCTTGATCTGTATCTTTAATTTTTGGAAACTTAGAAAACTCTTCTGTTAAGCCCTGATCAATGAACCTACAAAATCCTTCAAATTGGATTTGATTAAATCCAGGTATTGTAGACATTCCCTCGTTTACATCCTCGAGCATTTTAAATTTCCCTTTTATTAACTATTTTTAAAATCTCATTATTGGATCGTGCCTCATTCAATTCAATTATATAGATCGATCTAGCAATGATAGAATTTTTATTCTGTTTACAGAATCGCATAAAATTTTATCTAACTCCATAGATGGATATGGAATGTATGAAATACATATGAACGGTGGAATAAAGATAATTTTATACTCAAATTCAAATTTGCAAGAAATACAACTGGAAAGGGGTTGAGAAATTACACTTAACTTCGACTTAGGAAATTTTGTATAGAATAGCAAAACAAAACGTGATTTAATTTCTACCATTATTATGATATTACATATTCCAATATGATTGGAATATCCCAAAAATAAATGGATAAAATAAATGGATATGGATTCAGGATTTCATCTTTCGATGGGATAAAGAACCAATAATCAGAAACACTAGAAAGTTTATTTTTTTTAAGACTTAGTTGGCTTTTTCGTGTATTTCTTTGTTTAATTAAAAAAAAAATTGCATATACATAGAAAAGATGTATTTTTATCTATTTGTATATATTTTCGATTTATATATTATATATATATATATATAAATATATATAATTATATATAATTATTTTATATATAATATTAAATTCGATTCTAATTATATAGAATATATAAACAAAACTGTTGAAGTGCATAAGAAGGCTTATTAAGCATATCCAGATAGAACTAGATAGAGCTATGTATATATTCCTGTCTCCCCCTTTACTGCAGTTCCATTTTTGACAGCACATTTTGATAGAGGAATTCTAGACAGATAAGATATCAGATTAGCTATCTGTGTAAAATTTTATGTTCTAGGGTTTACATATACCCATAATTGGTGTTATAATTCGAATTGAGAATAATTTTGTATTGAAAAGAATCAATACTGATTGGTTAGGTATCCATTTTTTTTCTGATATCATTAAGATTAGGGAAATACAATTTTCGATTCAAATCCACGAATCGTTCGTAAATTCACAGTCAATAGTTAATGGTTCAAATTTGTCCTTAATTTTGTCTTTTGTCAAAGAAAAGTCACTTTTTTATTTCATATAGAAAGCAGAAAGAATTTAAATAGTGTATGTTTTGAAATACTATACAAAATTAATTGAAAAAAGAAATCCAATCAAAAAAAAAAAGAAGGATTTCTTTTTCGGAATTTTGGAAAGGGATTAAAAAAAATGGGATTCACGGTGCAAGTACAAAAAAAAAGAGTCCCCCTTTCCAAAATAAAGGAGGACGATATTTTTGTCTATTTTGTGTCGTCTTGGCGGCATGGCCGAGTGGTAAGGCGGGGGACTGCAAATCCTTTTTCCCCAGTTCAAATCCGGGTGTCGCCTCATCAACAAAAGACGCAAAGTACCTTATTCCCTTTTGCTGATATAATTTGTTGAATTTTCCCCCAACAGAAGCACGCGGAGGAAAAGTCACCTTGATACTTCCAAAGGTCTTACTGCTTATTTTGTTTGTACTAAAAGTTTTTCAGTCATCATATAAAAACTTCTTAAAATTAATTGGCTTTTTTGGAGTGTTTCATCAATATATTGAAGATATTTTTTTTGACTCTGCGCCAGCGATTCTACTATTATTAGTATTAGTGAACAATAATAGAAAACTTCCTTAAATAGAAAAATTCATTAATAAAAAATTCCTTCATATTCATAAAGATAGAGGACATAATTCACATGGATATAGTAAGTCTCGCTTGGGCTGCTTTAATGGTAGTCTTTACATTTTCCCTTTCACTCGTAGTATGGGGAAGAAGTGGACTCTAGGGGTACTACTAATTGAGTTGAGAAATCAAACTGTATCAATTGTTTTATACATTATTCTGCAAAGATTTTAAACTTTAACTCTTGTTTAAATTCAATTTAATTGAATTTAAAATATCTTCATTTCAAAATTCTATATCTATATTGGATTTGAGTGAAGTAATCTATTCTATGAATAATATATGAATAATACCCTTTTCTTTTAATTTAATCAAACAAATATTTCAATGATTGTGGTGTTCATATTTCCAAAGTAAAACGAATACAAATGATAGGAAATTCATTCCAACCAAATTTTTCCTAAATTATCTATTTCGATAAAGTGGTTCTTACCAGAGTTATATATCAACAATGAGGTGAGGGGGAAGGGATCGCCCTCCCTTTTTTTGTTTGTCTCTTTCCTGTTCAAAGAGAAAAAAATTAATTCTTTTATTAACTATTTATTAACTATTAAATAGTTATTGGTTCTTAAATATTCAAAGTGATTAAAATTAAGTGACTTTTCCATGGTAAATAAGATATTTTCTTGCTTAGTTTATTATTTGTTTTATTCTTTTATAAAATTGATTTATGCTATACCTTATTTTATTAACTTGACTTATTTCATATCATGATTCAAGGATTAAAAACGGGCAGGGTTTACTAATCCTTTTTGTTTTGTTGAAACCTTAAAAGTTTTTATAGAACTCCTTTCCTTGAATGATCTGTCAACTGCTCGATCAATTCTTTCTTCGAAATGTTAAAAAAAGATTTCTTGATTTTCTTTTATTAATATTAAAAATTAATATTACTATATGTCCAGATTTTTGACTTTTTTTTTTTATTGATTTTATTCTTTCAGTGGATGTTGGGATTCATATTGAAAATAATCAGAACTATAGGAATTAGAATAATAAAAGTAAGACCTGCCTTTCGACTATTTCAGATTAATTAGAATCAACACAAATAGATGAAGAAATAGAATTGGGACATTATGTACATTCCATATAGAGAATTGATATCTAGATATATCAATATGAGATTCTAGATTAATCTATATCTATACTAAACCTATATCTTCATACAGTATAACTTTATATATTAGAATACCAAAAATAGGTAGTATGATAGAAAAAAAAAAGATTTCTTTCTATCATACTATGGGATCTCATAGAATACTGCTAATTCTAGTCTATTTATTTCATCTAAAACGAAAACTAGTAATCCTTTTCATTTTATTCCGTCAATCATTGATAAGAACTAAGAAGTCAGGTTTCATTCAAATTAATCACCTTGACTAACAGTTTTTACGTATATTATAAGTAAAAAAGCAGTAGGAACTAGAATAAACAATGCAGTAGCAATAAATGCAAGAATATTTACTTCCATAATCTCATCGTTTCTTTCATTTTTCTTTACTTCGCAAAAACTCGGGATTAAATCCCATAGAGATACTAAATCTTTCGCCTCTACTCTAAATTCAATGGGATGAATTCCATCTCGATGATATTGAATTGGATCAATATCATGAATAACAATATCTGAGCTATCAAATCGCTTCATTGTCGAGAATTCAATAGTATAACATAGAAAGATTGTTTATCCATACCGAATTTAAAAACAGATTCTTGATTCAATTGAAAATTTATTTACTTTACTTTTTTTAATTTTTCATATTCTTTTCTCGAAAAAATAAAAAATTCTTGACTTCTTTGTACAATCATGGGAGACGTATCATGTAACCACCTTTCCTTTCCACTTAGATTGGTTACAACCAAACCCAAACAAAAGTGCTCAATTTGAAATTTGAATGAGATTAGACAAAATCGGAGCCAAGAAAAAAGATACTTAAAAAAAAAAGGATTCTATCAAAGAAATTAAATTCATTTTGTATCGTACAAATCCGATTTTTTTGTGTGATTTATTGGTGTTGTGTATGGGGCTACCGAAAAAGATATGGTACTCGATTCGATTTCATTATACGGGTCAGGAGTAATCGAAAAATCCAAACTAAGTAGAGTATCTTTTTAAATCTTGAATATGACGCTACCAATAATTGTACTAATTCACATATGTTTCGATTAATCAGTACTAGTTGAAAAAAGAAAAAAAAATTAAATAGTTAAATCTTAATTATGTAACTATTAAGTAACTATTAATTATGTTTATGTAACTATTTAATATGTAAATATTAAAATATTAATTATTTAATAATTATTAATTTAATTTTAATAATTTTATTTAATAATATAAATTCCATAATATTAATAAATTAAATATTCCAAATATTCAAATTAAATTGAATAGTAAATAAAATTTCAAATTAACTAGAATTTGTATCGAAAATATTTAAATAGAATTAAATAAGAATTAAATCTAGAAATATTAAATAAATAATTCATAAGAATTAAGTAATAAGAATAAATAAATAAAAAAAAAAAGAAGTATCCCCTTGGGAATGAAAATGAAATTGTGCTATTTGCTCCCCTTTCGCAGAAGGGGGAGATATGAGTTGATGTATTTGTTTTATTCCATTTTTTTTTTAATATTATTAGATCCGTCGGGACTGACGGGGCTCGAACCCGCAGCTTCCGCCTTGACAGGGCGGTGCTCTGACCAATTGAACTACAATCCCCGGGAAATGCAATAAAATGTACAGCATACATATTATTATGATTTCATTCAAACTCTTTTTTATATTTATATTTCGATTTTCGATTGAAATCAACGCCTTGGAACAGAAAGGGGAGTGTGATATTCACATGGATATACACTTTAATGATACAAAGGGACAGGGATTGCTAGTAATCTTTTCATTATTTCAAATCAAAATCGAATAAAAAAAATCTTTCAATGTAAAAAAAAAAAAAAAGACTCTTTTTTCTTTACATTACTCTTTATTCTTAGACTTTATACTTACAAATCCGGATCTGAGTCTAGATGATTAGCAAGATCAGAATTTTGAGAAAAAAAAGAAATAAAACAAATAAAATAAAAAACAAGTAGAGATATATCCGAACTTTTTCCTTTTTTCCGTATCAGGCATTTCGCGAGAACAAGGGGCTTATTTCATGGCAGATCAGTGAATTATTGGGCCGAGCTGGATTTGAACCAGCGTAGACATATTGCCAACGAATTTACAGTCCGTCCCCATTAACCGCTCGGGCATCGACCCAGGAAGAATCAATTCCAGATTTTTTTATTAAAAAAAAAAAAAAGAATCCACGATCCCCTTCCGTTCGTAATACCCTACCCCCAGGGGAAGTCGAATCCCCGTTGCCTCCTTGAAAGAGAGATGTCCTGAACCACTAGACGATGGGGGCACATTTGCCCGACCGCCAGCATACTATGTTCATAGTATGAACAGTTTTTTGAAATTGTCAATATAATGGATAATGGCGATTAGAATAATTTCATTTTAATTTAATAATTAGAATAGAATAATTCTAATCGAGAATACTAATTTCAAATTCTAATTAAATAATTTATTTAATAAAAATTTATTTAATATTTAATTAATATTCTATTAGAATATAGTTTCTAATATAGTTACTTATTTTTTCTAGATTTAGAGATTGAATTTATAATCTAGTTTCATAGATCTATCTTATCCACATAGTAGATCATTCAAGAATTCAATCAAATGAGCCCCTTTAACTCAGTGGTAGAGTAACGCCATGGTAAGGCGTAAGTCATCGGTTCAAATCCGATAAGGGGCTTTGGCGTTTTTTCATAAAACCAGCGGTAGTATTCCTATTTGAAGAGGGAATAGAAGTTGCTATTTATAATAACAAAAGTAAGAAACTCTAGAATTCTAATTAATTCTAAAATTTTCAAAAATTAATATAATTAATATTATAATGCTTTATTTTAGCTTCTTTTCGACTTTCGTTTAGAATCTATCTATAGAATATTCTATAGAATATTTGAATATATTATTAGTAATCTATTAGTAGTATTAGAATATTGTAATATCCAATATTAATATCTAATAATAATAAATTATTTTATTCTAATCTAATATATTTCTATTTTCTATAATTTTTCGATTTATATAATTTTATTAATTTTATATAATATCTTTCTTCTATATTCTAGTTTAGTTTATAGAATATATTTCTAGCTATTTAGAATATATTTTCTTCTATTTTTTATACTATTTTTTATAATAGTCTATTTTTTAGAATATATTCTAAATAGAATATATACTATTCTAGTTATAGTATAGTATTTCGAATATATATTATTAGAATTCTAGAGTATTCTTTAGAATATATAATATTAGTCTATTTTTTTTTTTATCTAGTTATTTATAGAGTTAGAAAGTTTAGTTAGAAGGTTGAACATTTGTTTATTATATTAGAATAGAAATATAATGAATAATTCAATAAATGA